TATCCGAAAAATACTAAAAAATATTTTAAAGTGCAGCCGGATAGATCAATCTATTCTTGAAATAGACAACTCGCACACACTCCCTTTCCAAAAAAAATCAATACACCAACCACTACAGTTAGATTTATTAGATTTGTTGCTAAAATATCGGTATTAAGCCCGAAACTCCCAGCGGATGGCCAGTGAGCTAAAAAAACGAAAGAATGGGTTACATTTTTCATATGCTCTCCTCTTATAGATAGGACGAACAAAGAACAAAGTTTTTCGATCACTTACTTCGCTCGCCCTTTTTTGATCGGTTTTTTTAATGCAATTTTTTTTTTAATGCAAATAGATTCAATCTAGTAATTTATTTTAGATTAAGTCTTAGGTCTCGTTTGACCTGTGAAAGACCTCCTTTGTTGAAATGTTCCCAAAATTCCTAAAATAAAAGGAAAAAGACTTTCCACTGTCCTAAACTAAGGACGGGAAGGAAGAAGGCGAGCATATCCTCTAAATTGATCATCCTCAAATCAGCCCTTCCTGGGGTGGGGTATTGTCTGTCCCAATAAATAGATAATTCCAGGAGTAATAAATAGGAGTAAAGTATTGATATAATTGGAATTGCAGAAGCAAATACCAATTTACTAAAAAAAGAAAAAAGTATCTAATCTAAAGCACTCATTTTCTTTTTTAGGATTAAACAAAAGGGTTCGCAAATAAAAGTGCTAGTGCCACAACTAGTCCATAAATTGTTAAAGCTTCCATAAAAGCTAGACTAAGCAATAAAGTACCTCGTATTTTACCTTCTGCTTCTGGCTGTCTCGCAATACCTTCTACAGCTTGTCCTGCAGCAGTACCTTGACCAACTCCAGGGCCAATAGAAGCAAGCCCTACGTCATCCAGCAGCAATAACGGAGCAGCAGCAATTAGTGGATTCATGGTGAGTTCCTCGTGTCAAAAAAAAGAAATGGTTAAGGATACAATCAACCAAGAAATTCTTACTTCTAAGCTCTATTGGGGAGAAGTAACTAAAAAGTACAAATTGAAATGATAATCTGAATTGTCCGAACTACTTCGAGATCTCATTTTTAGTTTCTAATCATTAGAGGTTTGTGTAAATCCATATGATTCTTATTATTCTATTTCTCTTTCTTTCCAACCAACAACTCTTTCATTCCATCCTTCTTTCTTTACTCTTCGATATCCTTGAGTTCCTATTATTTCCCCTATAATCTAATCCATAATAAAAGACGAAATAGAGGAAGAACCCCTATTGAAATCGACCTAATCCAAATCCAATAGGAATTAAATCAAGATATACAATTGATAACAATATGCTGCATAGAACTGGATATGGAATCCAATTCCATATAGAGGGAATTCGATATATCGGATTAGATAATGAATCTAACTTAGGAATATATAATATCCCATATACACTTGTTTCTTCTATTTTGCGTATTTTCTTATTTTCTATTGAATCGGATTCGAAAATCATTCCTTAAAGTGGAAACCCGCACAAAAGATGACTGGACTTCTAGACATTAAGGATATAGATCTAGCCTGACTCCGCCCCCCTTAATGCATATATACTTTGACAATTCCGTAATATAGTCTATTCTCTCTCCTACAACTCTAGGTTGTATATTCATACGCATTTCTAACTATTTTGTTTTCCAACCAAGCGGATTATCTGGAACCATGCATGAATTGAGCTAAGCTAAAAAAAAAAGACTATTTCGAAAACTAGTCAATTCAATGATGACCCTCCATGGATTCACCTATATAGGCTGCGGCTAACGTTGCAAAAATAAGAGCTTGAATACCGCTTGTAAATAATCCAAGAAACATGACCGGTATAGGGACTACTAAGGGGACTAAAGAAACAAGAACAACAACGACTAATTCATCCGCCAATATATTCCCGAAAAGTCGAAAACTAAGCGATAATGGTTTTGTGAAATCTTCTAGGATGTTAATTGGTAAAAGGATTGGAGTTGGTTTAATATATTTCTCGAAATAACTCAATCCTTTTTTGCTAAGACCCGCATAAAAATATGCCGCTGACGTGAGTAAAGCTAAAGCAACAGTAGTATTTATATCATTCGTGGGCGCTGCTAATTCCCCATGGGGTAACTGTATAATTTTCCAAGGTAAAAGAGCACCCGACCAATTCGAAACAAAAATAAAAAGGAACATAGTTCCAATAAAGGGAACCCAGGGACCATATTCTTCTCCAATCTGAGTTTTGCTCAAGTCTCGAATAAACTCAAGCACATATTCGAAGAAATTCTGACCGTCGGTCGGGATGGTTTGTGGATTCCGAACAGCTATGATAACTGAACCTAGCAAGATAGTAATTACGACCCAAGAAGTGATGAGTACTTGGGCATGAATTTGGAAACTTCCTATTTGCCAATAGAAGTGTTGGCCTACTTCTACACCCGATATATCGTATAACCCGTTGAGTGTTTTAATGGAACATGGTATAATATTCATATTGTCCTCTGATAAAAATTGAACTTCAAAAAAGGAATTCTTTTGATTCAACCATCTCTTTCTCAACTCAGCAACTTGAAGTATTAATCTTATATTTAGGATACCAAGAAATCACATCAGATCATAATATATATCAATACCCTCTAATATATATCAATATTCCCCTTCTTTTATCTATACAAAACAAAAAAGAATAGTAAGTGATCCCATAAATCTACGCAGTTGCCCAAGAATTCACTATTCTTCTTAATCAACGATTTCTTATATAGAGAGAACGGCCCTCACAAATTGCAAATACTAATTTGTTAAGAATCAATCGAATTGAAGTCATAGTGTCATCGTTGGCTGGAATCGATATATTCGCGAGATCTGGGTCACAATTTGTATCGACTAAAGAAATAGTAGGAATCCCCAAAATGGCACATTCCCGAAGAGCTATATACTCTTTTTGCTGATCGAGGACGATCACAATGTCTGGCAACCTCGTCATATATTTGATCCCGCCGAGATATCTTTGCAAGGTCGATAATTTTCTCTTCAAGATTGCCACATCTCTTTTTGGGAGATGGTGGAATTTTCCCATCTTTTCTTCTGCTCTTAAGTCTCTAAATTGAGAAAGTCTAGTTTTCGTAATCGACCAATTCGTTAACATACCACTGAACCACTTTTTATTAACATAATGACAACGAGCCCTTATTGCAGCTGATGCTACTAAATACGCTGCTCTTTTTTTGGTACCAACAATTAAGAAGCTTTTTCCCTGACTTGCTGCATCAAAAACTAAATCACAAGCTTCTGATAAAAAGCGAGCCGTTCTAGCGAGATTTGTAATATGAGTACCTTTACGCTTTGCCGAGATGTAAGGGGCCATTTTAGGATTCCATTTCTTAATACCATGACCAAAATGAACTCCCGCTTCTATCATCTCTTTCAAATTGATGTTCCAATATCTTCTTGTCATTTTTTCCACACTTCCTTTTGATTTTTTCTTTTTTTTTCATCCTACCATTCAATTACGGAATTTATTTCTTTTTGAAGATTAAGAAAGAGCCGAAATAGCTTGAAATAAATAATAATTGTTCCGATGTAACCTTCCACTGAGAATTGGCCATTGATACATGGTATAAACGTAACCTTAATGAATTAACTGACTTCTTTTACTTATTAAAATAAAAATCTAAAATCTGACCTGTTAGTGTTCTAAGGTCAAAAGTCTAGTTTAAAGTCAAAAAATCTGCTTTATGTATCCTTAAATCGTATAATTGGGGGTAAATGGGGGTTCTGATGTCTCATAGAAATTGTTTGTTACGTCAGAATCAGAAGAAACTAATTCTGTATGGAGAAACAAAATATCTCTCATTTCCGACGCGAATAGATTTTTTTTTTGAATTTCGAAATAAAGGTTCTTGTCTTGTGGGGAACGATGCACAAATTTTTGGAATCCGGTACCAACAGGTATAATCCCCCCCAGAACTACGTTTTCTTTGAGGCCTTTCAACCAATCAATACGACCTCGTAGGGCAGCTTTTGCTAAAACTCGAGCAGTTTCTTGAAAACTTGCTTCAGATATGAAACTTTGGGTATTCAGGGAAACCCTTGTTATTCCCAATAAGATTGCCCGATAATAGATCGATTCATCCAAAGCTCGCCCTGCTCGTTCCGCTCGCAATAATCCGATTAATTCCCCAGGTGAAAAAACATTAGACATTCCATCTTCGGAAACCCGCACTTTTGATGTTACTTGGCGTATAATAATCTCTATATGTCTATTATGGATCTGTACCCCTTGGGATCGATAAACCTTTTGGATCTTATTAACCAAAGAGATACGACTTTGGGCTATGGTTAGCTCAGCTCCAATCAAGAATCCCCAGGGGACCCCAAGAATTCTTGGTATACGCTCATTCCAATCCTCAATTCTCCTTTCGAGATTCGGCGATAGTGAATCAATTGAACGCGCTTCAAAGATTTGTTCTACTTTTGGAAGACCTTGCGTTATGTCACTAGATCTCGATTTTTCATATATAAACGTAACTAACCTATCTCCTTTGTAAAGGATTTCTCCATAATGACCATGAACAGTTGCTCCTGTAGTGGCCAAATAAGGCTTAGCTGCTCTTATAACAAAGGAATCAATATTAACAATGAAAATTTGACCAGATTTTTTTATGTGCGATTTAAATAGACATACATTTTCGCAAATAAATTGTCCAAGGTGAATTATTGCCGATGTCTCCTCCCAAGAATCATGATGGAGAAAGTGCCAATTCAAATGGAATGGATCCAACATGATGTTACTATCGAAATTCGAAATCCTTTGATTTTCATCTATTAAAGAGTATTTAAGCCCTTGAAGTACTTGGAAGGTTTGTTTCAAATTGTCAAGGAACAAATATTTTTTTAACAGGATCTGATTATGCGTTAGTAAATAGTAAGATGAAGAAAAATTCGATATACTAGGTACAATAGCAGCTAAGGGCCCAAAAATATCTCGAATAGGAATTCTAGGATTCGATTCTTTTACCGCATTGGGATATTTCGAATTCTTGAATAAACCAATTCTAGAACAGTTGGATGCCAACAAAATCATCAAAGATTGGTATTCTTTATTTCGATTCAACAAGGTGCCAATAGCTTCTTGATGTTGGCTAAGTGATTGAATCTTCGCCTTGGAATAAAAGGAATTGGTATTGGTGCGATCTAACCTATTATTGGGAATCGGTCCTGCACTTGTCCTATCATACCTTCTTCGTGTATACGAAATAGTGGACTTTACTAACTCAATTCTTAGGAAATCACGAATCAGATCATTTGCTCTTACCTCAACAAGGGAAGCACGAGCCTCCTCTTTTTCTTCTTGTTCCCAATTCACTACTAAGCAAGTTCGAACAAATTGACTATTCGTGTGATAAATTCTTTGAGTTAACTTGCTATTTTCATGAGAAAGAAAATTGACAAGTCGAAGTTGGAGATTATCCTCTTCTTGCAAGAGATCCTGCGGGAAAAGTGTTGCTAAATTTCTCCCTTCGTCCATTTCATATGCGACTGCAGGTCGAACCGAAACAAAATACTTTTCCTTGCTCTTGAGAATTTTTTTCCGTTGAACATAGACCCAATTTTTCCTTTTTTTTGATTCCTTAGATTCTTTCTTTTCTCTTTCTGGTGGTATCAAACTACCACCTAATATCTTATCTGCTTCTTCAGGAAAATGAATATCTCCGGAAAAGATTTTGAGTTCCGTATGGCTTTTTTTTCTATTCACTCGGACCAATCCACCTAGTCGACTTCTTGTATTTTTTGTGAGTTGTGTATCCACTCCAATGATACTATTATCAAGTACCTTTAGGGATGAGGATCTGGGCAAGATATGCAGTTCTTGAAGAATGAAAAAAAACCGATCTAGTTCTTTTTGGTATTTTAGACTAAATTCTTTTGTTCCTTGATGCTCAATCAAACCCTCTTTTTTTAAGATGGAATCTTCCTCTGGGCTCCCGTATTCGTCCTCTGAGTCTTCTTCTGAGTCTTCCTCTAAAGTCCCATATTCGTCCTCTGAGCCTTCCTCCGGGCTCCCATATTCGTCTTCTGAGTCTTCATCTAGAGTTCCATATTCGTCCTCTCGGGTCCTATATTTGTTCTCTGGGCTCCCATATTCGTCCTCTGAGTCTTCCTCTCGAGTCCTATATTCGTCTTCTAGGGTTTCATATTCGTCCTCTAGGATCCCATATTCATCTTCTAGGGTTTCATATTCGTCCTCTAGAGTCCTATATTCGTCTTCTAGGGTTTCATATTCGTCCTCTCGGGTCCTATATCCGTTCTCTGGGCTCCCATATTCGTCCTCTGAGTCTTCCTCTCGAGTCCTATATTCGTCCTCTAGGGTCCTATATTCGTCCTCTAGGGTCCTATATCTAAATTTCACAATTCCTGAACCCTTTTTATCTTTTCTGTATCGTGGATCGTCAAAATAAGCAAAAATAGTATTTCTACGTAAAACACCCATAAAGGGTATTTCAATAGAAATCCCCAAACAGGATATTAGTTCTTTCTCTTGTTCTTGATGATATTGTAATGGAATGACGAACCTATTTCTTCGCTTTTTCGCCAATAAATCCGAATTATCTTGAAGAATAGAAGGATAGATAAAATTCCAATGGCCGTTGGACATGATTCTATCCGGCGTTGAATAATCAAGAATTTCCCTATCTTTTTTACCAAAAGTATCCAACAGTCTATGTCTTACTTGATCATCATTAGCCATTGAGAGGTCAAAGATATATCTTCCGTCAACAGAAAAAGAATAAGTATTCATTTGATCTTGATCCTTGTGGAGCGAAAAAGACGCTATACTGGATCTGCACATACTTACTGACAATATCCATAAATGGCTTGTTTTTGGTAATCGACGAAGATTACCATATTGATATTCGGGCGCATGGTAAACATCGGTACTCCAGTGCATTTCCCCGTCTGATTCAGAATAAATATGCTTTTGTACCCTTTCTTTAAAATGCAAAGTGGACGTTCCGGCACGAATCTCCGCAATTACTTGTTCGGATTCTACATATTGATCATTTTGCACTAGAATCAAGCTTTTTGAGGGAATATTCACACTATATAGAATATCCTGACTCTGAATAGTTACATGCAAGTCTATATAACATAGAAAAGCAGGCTGCCCATGACGGGTACGTGTGGGGTGAACCAAATCCTCATTGAATTGGATTTTTCCATTCGAAGGGGATCGTACAAGGTCGGCAGTACCCCCTGTGAATACTCCACCAGTATGAAAAGTTCTTAATGTTAGTTGAGTCCCTGGCTCCCCAATTGATTGACCCGCAATAATACCTACGGCTTCCCCTAATTCGACCAGATCGCCATGAGTGGGACTCCGACCATAACATAATTGACAGATCCAAGATGTGCTCCGGCAAGTAAAGGGGGTTCTAATATATATTGGTTGTGCTCGAAATGGTTGTGCTCGAAAGGCAGTTATGAATCGATTGACTAATCCAATTCCAATATCTTGATTTCGAGCGGCAATGCATCGTGAACCGATATATATATCGTCTGCTAATACACGACCAATTAGTGTTTGGACAAAAAGTTTTTCCGTCATCCCATTTTGAGGACTCACAGAAATACCTCGGATAGTACCACAATCTCTTCTACGCACAATAATATGTTGAACTACTTCAACAAGTCTACGTGTAAGATATCCAGCATCCGCTGTTCGTACAGCAGTATCTACAACCCCTTTACGGGCTCCATAGCAGGAAATTATATATTCTGTCAAAGAAAGTCCCTCGCGTAAATTGCTTTGAATAGGTAAATCAATCATTTGTCCTTGAGGATCCGCCATTAATCCTCTCATACCTACTAATTGGTGTACTTGAGATGCATTTCCTCTAGCTCCTGAAAAAGACATTAGATAGACTGGATTAGAAGGATCCGTTATCCGAAAATTCGAATTCATTTCTTGTTTCAAATATTCACTTGTAGCATACCATATCTCAACGGATTGGCGTAATTTTTCTACCGCGTGTACAGCCCCATAATAATAGTGTTTCTCCAAAAGAAAACTCTGTTGTTCCGCGTCTTGGACTAACCATCCCTTAGAGGGTATTGTTAAAAGATCCTCGATTCCTAATGAAATCGATGTAGTAGTGGCTTGATGAAAGCCCAGAGTCTTTATTTGATCCAGTATATGGGATGTATATCCCATTCCGAAATGATCTATTAATCTGCTAATAAGTCGTTTCATAGCAGTTCCGTCTATCTCTTTATTATGAAAGACCAGATTGGCCCGTTCCGCCATACATAAGTACCCCCTTTTTCGGCTGAGTAGGATTCGACAATTGCTGAGTAGGATTCGACAATGGGCCTGAGTCAGTGATTCGAAAATTAAATTAACTTCCTTTCCTTAATCTCAATCTGGATTCGCGCGGCAAAAATGATGATACTAGCGAAATCGGAATGCCCCCCGAAAGGGGCATCGCCGAATCTAACTTCCTTGTTTAGATAGTGTATGAATAGGCCTGACTAAATCCTTGTATGGCTTCCTCTATTTCTCTATAAAAAGAAATATGACCAAGAGTGCTTCGAATGTATATAGAACGGATTTCTTTTTTTCTATTTCCCACTATTAGATAGTGGGCATAAATCTCATGATAAGTCCCCAAAGATTCATATTGAACTTCAATCGGAACTTCTCTTGACCCAATGACGCGTTGATCTAGTTTCCATCGGAGCCACAAGGGACTGTCTAAACTGATTCGTTTCTGTCTATAAGCTCCCAGTGCATCATAGGAACTAGAAAAATGGGGTTCTTTATCTTTCGTATACTTATAATTATTATTATTGTAACTTACTTTTTGATTTGGATAGTTTCCGCAACTATTATATCTATTTGCACAAATACCCCGACGGTTTCCAATCGTTAATACATAAAGTCCTATAAGCATGTCTTGGGTCGGTACGCAAATAGGATCTCCAATAGCAGGAGATAGGAGATTCATATGAGAAAACATAAGTAAACGGGCTTCCGCCTGAGCTTCCAAGGATAAAGGTAGATGAACAGCCATTTGATCCCCATCAAAGTCCGCATTGAAACCCTTACACACTAATGGGTGTAAACAAATAGTACGCCCCTCTACTAAAGTGGGTTGGAAGGCCTGTATGCCTAATCTATGCAGGGTAGGTGCTCTATTCAACAGTACAGGATGTCCCCGCATAACTTCTTGAAGTATTTCCCATACAATGGGTTCCTTTTCCCAAATTTTCCTTTTAGCAATCCTGACATTAGAAGTAGCGCGTTTCGTGATTAAATCGCGAATTACAAATAGCTGAAAAAGCTTTATTGCTATCTCTAGAGGTAATCCACATTGATGTAATGAAAGTGAAGGACCCACAACAATGACAGAACGCCCCGAGTAATCGACCCGTTTCCCAAGCAGAGTCTCACGAAACCTTCCCTCTTTACCTTCAATTACATCTGAAAGTGATTTGTATACTTTATTGTGACCATCCCTCGTTGGTTGCCCGCGGGACCCACTATCAAGAAGTGTATCCACGGCTTCTTGTACCAACTTTTCCTGGCACATTACTAAATCTGCTGGCGCTAATTCACTTCTTTTTAATAGATAGGCAAGGTTGTTGTTCCGACGGATAACTCTCTTATAAAGTTCATTAATATCCGAAGTCACTACTTTATCCCCAGACCTATAAACAATGGGTCTCAATTCGGGAGGAAGAACCGGTAATAAGCACAAAACCATCCATTCTGGTTCTACATTTGTTTGAATAAAATGTTTCGCCAATTGCATGCGTCTAATCAAAAAAACTTTTCTTATTCGTCTTTTTCTATCTTCCCATTCATCTCCACTATACCCCTCGTCTTCTAATTCCTTCCATTCGACCAAGGAATTCTCTATAATAATTCGCAAATCCAAATCTGCTAATTGTTCTCTAATAGCACCTGCTCCTGTCGCAATTTCCCGATTTCGAAATGTTGCAAAGCCTGGGGTAGAAAAAAAGGGAGAAATGCTGTGGTTACAGGATGAAATTTCATCTTCGAATAAACCTCGTAATCGTAAGAAAGTGGGTTTTTTAGCGCTGGGCCTAGCAAAAGAGAAATCGCCGTATACTAGGCCCTCCAATTTCTTAAGGGGTTTATCTAAAAGGTTCGCAATATAACTAGGAAGACCTTTCAAATACCACACATGAGTCACGGGACATGCGAGTTTGATGTATCCCATTTGATATCTTCGTATCCGAGAATCAACAAATTCTACCCCGCATTTTTGGCAAAATCTTTCGTCTTCGTTTTCAGCTACGCTCGCTCGAGAATTTCCACAAGCACAAATTCTGCTTTTTATGGGTCCAAAGATTCTTTCGCAAAACAATCCATCTTTTTCTGGTTTATCGGTTTTATAATGAAAAGTAGAGGGCCTTGTGACTTCGCCAACGACTTCCCCATTAGGTAGGTTTTTGTTAGCCCAAGCCTTTATTTGTTGAGGGGAAACGAGTCCAATTTGGAGTTGTTGATGTTTATATTGGTCAATCATAAAATAGAAATAAGAAAAGAATTTATATTTATTCCGATCAAACTTCCTCCCTATTAACCTGGAAGTTCTTCTCAGATACAAGGAAATGATTCAGTTCTAGAGCCAAAGATCGTAGTTCTCGAACGAGCACTCGAAAAGATTCTGGAGGATCCTCGTGATTAGGTACTCTTTTTCCCCAGATCGTAGCATTAAGTATTCCTTGGCGAGCTATAAGATGATCTGATTTATAAGTAAGTATCTCTTGTAAAATATGAGCAACACCAAATCCTTCTAAAGCCCAAACTTCCATTTCTCCTACTCGTTGTCCCCCTTGCTTGGCTCTTCCTCTAACGGGTTGTTGTGTAACAAGTGAGTAGGGCCCAGTAGAACGTCCATGGATTTTTTCATCAACTTGATGAATTAATTTTAAGATATAGGACTTCCCTATTAGAACAGGTTGTTCGAAGGGGTCTCCTGTTCTTCCATCAAATATTCTACTTTTTCCCGGGTACTCGGGTTCAAATACCCATGGATTTTTTGTTTGTTTACTGGCTTCATATAATTCTGAAAACACAAGTTTTCTTGAAGCCTCTTGCTCATATCTCTCATCAAAGGGTGCTATTCTATAATGTTTCTTTAGCAGATCCCCTGCTAATCCGAGCGAGCTTTCAAATATTTGTCCCACATTCATTCGTGAGGGTACTCCTAAGGGATTGAAGACCATATCAACAGGTGTTCCATCTTGCAAATAGGGCATATCTTGCCTAGGCAAAATTTTGGAAATGATCCCCTTATTCCCGTGTCTTCCGGCTACTTTATCCCCAACTTTGATTTCACGTTTCTGTAAAATATATACACGAACCATTATGTCTAGGGGGTCTCTCTGGATCCATTTCACATCGATAACGCGCCCTCTTCCACCTATAGGTAGTTTGAGAGAAGTTTCTTTTGAAGTGGATACCTCAAGACCAAATATGGCCCGTAATAATCCAGCTTCCGCGATATACGACGATTCGCTCGCTATCTGAGGCGTTAATTTACCTACTAAAATATCGCCAGTTTCTACCCAGGATCCCAACCTAACAACTCCATTTCTGTCCAAATTGCGGAGTAAATGTTCTTCTAGATGTGGTATTTCTTTAGTGATTTTTTCAGCGGAGCCTTGGCTTGTCGTATCCGTCTGAATTTCATATTTTCGGATGTGAAAAGAAGTATAAATATCCTCATATACCAAACGTTCGCTAATTAGTACTGCGTCTTCAAAATTGTAACCTTCCCATGGCATATAAGCTACTAATACGTTTTTTCCTAAAGCAAGTTCCCCACCAACTGTAGCAGCTCCCTCTGCTAAAATTTGTCCTTTTTTAATGGATTTACCCCATGGAACCCGAGGTTTTTGGTGCATACAAGTATTTTTGTTAGAGCGCCGATGGGTAACTAAAGGAATACTTATAGTCTTCCCACTACTTGATAAAAGGATCTTGTGACTATCAGTAGAAATGATCTTTCCCTCGCGTTCGGCTATAACGGAAACCCTCGAATCTAGAGCTGTTTGGCGTTCCAATCCAGTTCCAACAATGCACTTCTCGGACCGAGAAAGCGGAACTGCTTGGCGCTGCATATTAGAACTCATTAAAGCCCGATTCGCATCATTATGCTCAATAAAAGGAATGAGAGAACCTCCAATAGAAAAATATTGGAAAGGAAAAATACTTCTAACATGGATCTGTTCCCATGCAATAGTCAGGAATTCTTGACGGTATCTAGCTGGAACAACCTGTTCTTCCTGAATACCCTGATTCAAAGACAAAGAATTTCCTGCTGCTATCATATAATATTCATCTCTATTTGGTGATAAATAAACCACCTGTTTCTCTTTTTTTTCTTTTGCTTTCTCAGATATTTCATAAAATGGACTCTCTATGGATCCCCACCAGTGATCAATTCTCGCATGAATAGCTAAGGATCCAGTAAGTCCAACATTGATTCCTTCGGACGTGTCAATTGGACAAATACGCCCATAGTGACTCGGATGAATATCTCGGCTCCGAAAACTTGCAGTCCTCCCCGTCAATCCTCCAGGACCCAAACAACTCACTTTTCGCCCATGAACAGTTTGTGTCAATGGATTAGTTTGATCAAAAACTTGAGATAAGGGGTATGTGCCAAAAAAGGTCTCATAAGTAGTTATTAATAAAATCGAAGTTGAAGTTGGAGTTACCAAAGTTTGTGGAGTCGGTTTCGATTGACGTATGAATACTCTACGGATAGTTTTTTGAACCGCATGTTGTAAACGATCAAGAGCCAGTCCGAATTGATCTTGTAACAGATCCGCAACCGAACGAATACGTTTATTTTTCAAGTGATTCATATCGTCATCGTCAAGTATACCCGTTCCAAATTTCATTCCAATCAAATGATCCGTAGCGGCCAATACATCTCGTGGTAACAAGAATGTATTGTTCTGAGGTATATCAAGATTCAGTCTCCGATTCATATTTCGTCGACCAATCCTTCCTAATTCACATTTTTGTTGAAAAAATTTCTTTTGTAATTCCTCACATAAGGACTCCGAAAATACCAGGTCCCCACCTACACAAGCAAATTGTTGATAAAACTCCAAAATAGCTTTTTCTTTTGACTCAATCCTCTTCTTCTCCTTAGCATTCGGGAAAGACAAGAGAATTTCAGGGTAGGAAACATTATCTAGAATTTCTCTTAGATTCGAACCCATAGCTGATGATAGAACTAGAATAGATACCTTTTGTTTTCTACTTACGCGAGCCCATATCCTTTCTTTTTTATCAATTGCTAATTCCGATCTTCCTCCCCAATCTGATATTATAGTCCCGGTGTAGATAGAAATTCCCTTATGGTCTAATTCCGAGCGGTAGTAAATACCAGGACTTAGCAATATTTGATTGATCACAATTCGGTATATTCCATTTATTATAAAGGTTCCTAAGGAATTCATTATAGGAATGTTTCCAATAGAAATGGTTTGCTTTTGCACATCGAAACCAAAAATTAATCTCGCAGATACATATAATTCGGAAGAATAGGTGAGTGATTCATACACAGCATCCCTTTCTTTTATTGAGGGTTCTAGCAATTGATATCCTTTCGCAAATAATTGAAATGCAATTTCGTGATCTGGATCTTTAATTGTTGGAAACTTCTCAAGTTCTTCTGCCAAGCCTTGATTAATGAACCTAAAAAATCCCTCGAATTGGATCTGACTAAATCCGGGTATTGTGGACATTCCCTCATTTCCATTCCGGAACATCTTTAGTTTCCTTTTTATCGAAGAAAAATTCCATTATCAGCTCACTCTTCATCAATCCCTATGGATCGATCTAGCAATCATGGAATCTATATTCTGTTTACTGAATCACATGAAATTCTAGGGAACTCCACATACGTATTTCATATATGTATTTCATACATATGAATAGAGACAATTACATATGAATAGAGACAATTTTGAGGAAAGTTCGAATTTGCCAGGGGTACAAATCGAATGAAAATGAATTGATAAAACATTCCTAGAAAAAAATTCTGCCACTTAATGATATTCTAATCAGATTGGATGGCAAAGATTTCTCATTTTATCTCCTTTCTATGAATGGGATAAAGCCATAATATAATAATTTATAAGCACTAGAAAGTTTGACTTTAGTTCGATTTAGAATAGCACGCTTAGTTTAATTTCAAAAAAGAATTTGAGGGTTCTTTTTTGTTTCGTAGTAGTAGAATTGCTAGAAAATATAGGATTTCATTGTAGAATCCTAAAATAAAGTAAGTCCTTTTTTTAAGTACATGCCAATCTAGTTATCCACCTCTCCACATATCCCTGCTTTTATCGTAATTTCACTTGGGTGGGCCAAGATGGTCAGGTCATACTCTATATCAGAGCAAATTTCCTTTTTTTATTCAAGATATTTAATGCAATGAAAAATTAAAGCACGATTCCCCATAGAGATATGTACATAAGGGGGATCCATGGATAATAATGCTGTTATGGATAATAATGCTGTTCGGACCTGGAGTTTACCTATACACGGATTAGGCATAAACCCATTCTATTTTATTATGCCATTAAAAGGAAGGGGGGGAGAGAATACTGATTTAAGAGTCGTTCACTACTGCAATTCAAAAAAAAGGAGAATTCTAGTTAATGGTTCCAATTTGTTCTGAATTTTGCAGCCTGTGACTGGAAATCCACTTTTTCTCCTTTTTCATCTCAATAGAAAGAAAAGGGAAGTTTTCTAGTGTTAGCAATGTGTGTTTTAAGATAGAATCCATGGAGGAGAATAATCGAAACTGGATCCAAAAAAAGCAGGAATAGATTTTTGGAAAAATATTGGAAAAAAGTAAGTAGAATTAGATTCAAGATAAAAGAAAGGGGGTTTTAGTAAGAAAACGTGGATGAATACTTGCTCTTTTCTCGATTTTAGATCGGATTTTTTGGCGGCATGGCCAAGCGGTAAGGCAGGGGACTGCAAATCCTTTATCCCCAGTTCAAATCTGGGTGCCGCCTGATCAATAAAATACTTAGGCTTATCAATAAAATACTTAGGCTTATAGTACTGATCGAACTCGACAAATTCGTACCCCGCATAAGCTGGAGCAAGAGAATAACTAGGCCTGGCGATACTGGATTTTGAGAATCCATAGTTCTATTAGGGTTTGTTTTGTCGGTAGTGGCCCAATCGGCTACCAATAGGGATGAGGTAGCGTTTACTTATTCTTTTATTAATTTGAATTGATTCTTAATTGATTCGATTCGAGAATTTAAAACTACGAGGCTAAGATGTCAGAAATCTTGATATTCAAAGGGCTCCTAAGGGGCATTCTTTTTTTTTCAATCTAAGATTGAAGAAGGGACTCCACGAAGGAATATCAAGACTTCCTAATTATTATACATTTTATTTATCGTACATCTTATGCTACCTACATACACTAAAGTAAGGGCTACTGATTCCGTCGAGAATCAGATTGAATAGGCTGATCAAAAATCAATTTCGGAGTTGTGGATAAAGTCTCCTCATTCTTTCATAGAATGATAGAAAGCGGGGCTGTAGGGTTTAGGTTAAAAATAAACATAGGCAAGGTAGGTATCCAATAAATATTTATCTATCCTAATTTTATGGTATATTCTGACGTCCTTTGCTTATAAAAAAAAGGTAACAAAAGGAAGAAAAAATCTTTCTATTCCCGCGTCTTCCATTCAGGACATCATCCCCGTACTCTTTTTTAAGGAAAAGGGCTATGTATCGTATTTATACTTAATGCTCTCCAATTCTACCAGAAATCCTATAAGAATTTGTTAGGAGTAAATTCCTTGAACTGATTCATCCATAGCCTTAGGGCAGAATCCCTTTTTGACTCTGTACCCTTGATTCCACTATGATTATTGATCAATAGTAGAATAATTTCTTCATAGAAATAGGAGACATAATTTACATGGATATAGTAAGTCTCGCTTGGGCTGCTTTAATGGTAGTCTTTACATTTTCTTTTTCACTAGTAGTATGGGGGAGGAGTGGACTCTAGGGATCCTACTAATTGATTGAGTAGTCGAATTGTTGTATCAACTCTTTTCTTTAATTGATCCTTTTGCATTAATCATTTTGCCAAACTTTATTCTTTCTTTCTTTAGTTTTGTTTCACTCCTGTAAGAAACTCTTGTAAGAAGGAGTCGTTCTATTCTACTCTATAGAAATAGAAAGAGCGATTACAGCAATTCATAATTTCTACTAGAAGTGACGAATGGTTAAAAAAGTTCTATACATAAGAAAATTAGACTTTCTTCCACGGAGCTATTCACAACATATCGCACACTTTCCATTTGTTTTATACTCTTTTCTTATTCTTAGAAAAATTTTTATGCTCTTTTGAAGCATCTCGCCGCATGTTTAAGCATGAAAGATTCGCTGATTTTGACTTTTACTTTTTTTCTTTTACTATAGTCTATTCTCATATTATTTTTCTCTCCCTCCATGGATTCTTTCGTGAAGAATTGTCTTCGATTTTTTTATTTTGACTTGATTGAAATTAAGTGGATGCAGTGAAAAAAGAAATTGAATTATACTACTATTTCAATCTACTAATCTATTCTATGTAGATTCAAGATAATATAATAGAAAGACTCTAAAGTGTGGTAGAAAAAACTATATGTAGTTCTTTCTACCACACTTTATGATTCCAACCAGATCCTTTCATTTAAGACTTGGATTTTTCTTTTATTTAATCCCTTTTTCATTTCTTCAATGATTAATTGGAATTCCAATTAATCATTTTGGCTGACTGTTTTTACATAAATAATAAGTAAAAAGGCAGTAGGAACTAGAATGAACAGTGCAGTAGCAATAAATGCGAGAATATTGACTTCCATAACCTCTTTTTTTTTCGCAATAACTCGGGATGTAATCCCATGGAGAGGAAAAAGGGGTATCCTGTAAATTCAAGGGGAGGACTTGCATTCTGATAATACTGAATCAATTCAATATTATGAATATCGGATCTATCAAATCAATTCATGGTTGAGAGTGGAATAGTATAACATAGGAAGATCCCTTATTCATACTAAGACCAAAATTGGTTTTTTGATTGGATTAGGAATTCTCTCTTTTTTTCATCCTTTTCTACTTTTTCTTTTCTATATCTATAACCCACGATCTTTCTTATCTTATCCAATTTCCCTTCCTTTTTCTTATAGTTATACATACAATTATGTATGTATGTATTATATGACCGACTTTCTATGGGTCACATAGACATACAAATAAGCAGTAAAAGTAGAAGTGAGATGGAGAAAAGAGGGCTTAAATAAAAAAAATCGAATATTTTCAATTTAGGAAAAAGGGCGTTTGCTTTGCTTGGTTTTTCTTTTATTTTATTAGGTTACTATCAATATCCACTTTTTGGGTCTAAAGATGAGAGCGGATCCCTAAAAAAGGAGTCCGCAAATGGAATGAGAATGAGATAGATTCTTTCCAATTAGTCATTGAACATACACAAACAAAGTTGGAACTACAAAATGGAGGAGGGGCCGGGTTTAACCCAAAAAGTACTAATTATATTTACTCCCCTGTCTAAGAATAAAGGAATCCGATTTATGTATGGATTCCGATACAATACCGGTATTTTTTTCCCTTATCTCTTAAGAGTCGGATAGGGAGGTAAGATGAGGATGGTTTTCATCATAAGGATAGAGTAATATCCTAAATTATACTAATCCCCGTATGATATGTATTTCTTTCTTTATCAACCCGGGAGTAGTAAAAAAAAAAATTCCTATAGGCCTTCCCTCCCTCTTTAATGAAAAATGCGAAATCAAAAAAGTGAAGTAAGGATGCCCCATAGGTATTTGATCCTGTCTCCTGCCCCCTTTTTTTGATGGAAATTTTTTATGGAAAAAGGAAAGATGAATTTACCCATTCATTGAACCCTAGTTCGGGACTGACGGGGCTCGAACCCGCAGCTTTCCGACTTGACAGGGCGGTGTTTTGACCAATTGAACTACAATCCCCGCGGGGTGTATGGCATACCTATACCTATTTTTAAATAGAACCATAAGAAGATTCGATTCGTCTGTCGTACTCTAAGAAATAGACGAATCATATTCTACATACCCATATATCGTATGTGGGTATAGTGAGAGTGACATAACTAGTATGTCGCGATTTTTTATCGCTTAAAATGGATGATAATCCACCTTTCAATAAGAAAAACTCTTTTGTTTGTAAAAAAGGAATGAGAGAAATATGGATTAGAAAGAAATTTCCCCCTTTCTCTTTATCCTTTATTTCTATGGATCAGACATTTTTTTTTATGGAAGAAAAAAAATGGATTTAGTTCATATTCACGAAGCCCTAGATTTTTGGGCCGAGCTGGATTTGAACCAGCGTAGACATATCGTCAACGAATTTACAGTCCGTCCCCATTAACCGCTCGGGCATCGACCCAGGAAGAATTTATTCTAGGGTTTTTGATAATCTATGATTAACCTCCTTTCATAATACTCCCTACCCCCAGGGGAAGTCGAATCCCCGCTGCCTCCTTGAAAGAGAGATGTCCTGAACCACTAGACGATAGGGGCATCACTAAACGATAGGGCCATATACAACCGCTCGTCATTATACTATAATGATAGTATGAGCAGTTTTTTAGAATTGTCAATATACTCGAAGAGTATAACTAGATCCAAAGCAAAGAGTCTTTCCTACTTTTCTGTTATGCTTTCTTAGGATTTTTTTTTAGTTGATGGTTAGGTTAATTCACGGATCATCTCCTACTTTTTAGGGAAATTCATTTAAAGGGTATAGAATAAGAATAGATTAATAAAAGGGATTCTAGATTAGTTCAGTACAGGTAGTGATTTGATTGATCTAACAGGAAAAAGAGTCCAATTTGATTTCTTTTTTGCAATTTACACTCCGTGCTTCATTTAGTGTTCAGACCAAAAATGCATGCATCCCACACTAAGTCATAAAATTCAAGAAAAAAATAGAGAAATTTTCAAAAACAAAGAAAAAAAGGTGAATAAATAATAAATTTAGTAGAAAAGTACTTTATCGGATTCGAACCGATGACTTATGTCTTACCATGGCATTACTCTACCACCAAATTAAAAGGGCTTTTATGATTCTAGATTCCAAAATTAGCCACTTTGATTTCCCATTATGGGTCTACTGCATAATGTACATAATATATGTACATATAGAGATATATGTAGAGATTATATATGTATATATCGAGATCGAGATATAGAAGTTTATTCATGGCAAGGTTCAAAATCTTGAGAAAATCAAGAAAAATAAGAAAATCTTTCATATTCTCTCTTATCACTTGCACAAAGTAGAGGTTTTTTTTTATTTTATTATATAAAAAAATACGTATAATAAAATACGTGAAGAGAGGGTTGACACACTAAAAAATTATGAGTATAGTAGTATCCAATATATTTGAAGAGGGTAAGTTCATAGGTATGTAAACACGATCTCGTACGACTCACTAAACCAAAGCACGAAAGTTATATTATATTCTATTGTTTAGAGGAGGGAAACAAATATGATTCAATTGTTGAATAATATAAGAGAAAAGGCCAAAGGGGCAATAAGAGCTGCTGTCAAAAAAATGGTAGACTTTTTCTTTTTTATCTTTAGGCTATTGACTTTTCACGTGCTCAGAACGTTCTGCAGAATTAGGGACTTTTTTCTTTTATTGGCTGATCTTATGGTGAGATTTTTCTCCATTTATGTTTTACTTCCTATAATTCTAATTGGGTGGGGTATAAAGGAATTCGCGCTCTTCATATACCCATATGGCTGGTTAGTAATTTTCAGTGAGATACTTCTTATCTGTTTTGGTGAGAGATTGAAACTATTTTTAACAGGCATCTCTTGGAAAAACCTTCGAGTTCAAAACTTTTCCATTTTTCTTAAAAAGTTTTGGACGGATTTGTTGAAGCGATTTTTAACAGGTACCCCTTGGAAAGGGGGTACTTGAATATTCTCCAAGGATTCTAGTTGTTGCATTTTGAACAAACTATGTTAGAGTTTTAGCAACAATTTGCTTGTAAAAAGTGGGCAGTAGAATTTATATTGCAGAGTATAAAAATTATTCTACTGCCTGCCCAACAAAAAATAATAAACCATACCCTACATACCTAACTCCTCCCGGCTATGGGTTTTCTGTTTCCGAGACTAGGAAAAAAGGAGGATTCTGGAACCCTAAGGGTTCGATGGTATATGGATATGAAAAATATAAGATTTCCGATCCTAGCGGGAAAAGGAAGGGAACAGATACCCAATATGATTCTTGAGAGGAACATTTGGTAATGGTCTTGGTCCTCTATGCTTTTTTTATGTGTTCTTAGTTCTATTCATCTTCTTTGATTCTTTTAAACAAGAATCTAATAAACTAGAATTGAGTGGAAAAGAGGGGAGGAAATTAGTAAATGGAGAGGATCGACTAACCAGAGACATTTAGGATCTTCTTTACATCAGGTAAATCCGTCGGGTCCTGTCCGCCTTTCTCTTTAAGTTACGACTCTTTGTTTCTTGCTTCTCTCAAGCCATAGGGAAAGTCTATGATGAATTTTTGAAATTCATCTCACTCTTTCTCTAGGGCTCGGACTTCATGATAAGTGGGGGAAGAAAACATCTTCCCCAATTTCTTTGTTCAGAATTGAACAAAAAGGAAAAGGAAGAAAGGGATTTAAGGGGGCAGTGCTGCCCCCTATATCTCCCAGTGTATATTGTAGGAATAATCAAACTATTCCTTACAGCAGTCTGGCACACTTACGTCCTCGCAAAGCAAATAATGATCATTGTAGTCGTAACCATAGAATAAGAATACGACCCTAATCGAAATGCATACATTAGGTTCATACGCTATTGGGATGGTAAGAAGATATGTATTTTACAGACCAGAGAGGCTATCTAAACCCTAAAATAAAGGCCCGCGATCGAAGTACCAATCGCTCACTGTCATGAACCTTCTCCATTTGATTCAATAAGGGGGAATTAGCCTCCTTCTCGAATGGCTACCCTTGACAAAGGGTAGCGTTGGTATCATAATCTACATGTAGCGGGTATAGTTTAGTGGTAAAAGTGTGATTCGTTCTATTAATAACTGAATTTGAAATGATATACTTAAGGTGTCCTTAAGTTTTTTATATTCCGATGAAAACTTTAGTTCTTATAAAGGATTTAATCCTTTTCCTCTCAATAGCATATTGAGGAAGAATATACATTCTCGCGATTTGTATCCAAAGACTAATGGAAATTGCATCCAAAATACAAATTGGATTATGAGTACAGAGTCGCGAAGCATAATTTTGCATTGGATTAAGTATTCCCATTTTTTAAATATGAGTAAAGGATCTATGGATGAAGATACAAAAAAGTTTATTTCCAATCGTAACTAAATCTTCTTTTGTTAAAAAAGGAAATGGAAGCCTAATAGCTAAAAAACGGTAGTTTTGGTTTACTAGAACCATCAGCATATTGTTTCAGCTCGGTGGAAACCCAATTCTTTTCCTCAGGATCTCTTGAATAAAATTAGGGAACGAAGTAAGTAGATTAGATAGATTTAGTAGAATTTCTATTTCCTACTCTATAGGGATCATCTAGAAAGCGGAGAGCTTTGGTTCCATTCAGATAGAAAAGCTGACATAGATGTTAAGTGGTGAGAATATCCATAAAGGAGCCGAATGAAATCCAAATTTCATGTTCGGTTTTGAATTAGAGACGTTAAAAATAATCAACCAACGTCGACTATAACCCCTAGCCTTCCAAGCTAACGATGCGGGTTCGATTCCCGCTACCCGCTCCATTCTGTATAAAAGGACTATTCTATTTGTCTAGACATGGTAGAGGCCTGTATTCAACCTTTTTCGTCCACCAGTTTCCGGCCCTCCAGAGCGGAGTAGAGCAGTTTGGTAGCTCACGAGGCTCATAACCTTGAGGTCACGGGTTCGATTCCCGTCTCCGCACTTAGCTGTCTGTATAAAAGGACTATTCTATTTGTATGGATATGGTAGAGGGCTGGGCGGTATCCAACCCTTTTTTATTCATTAGTTCCCGGCCCTAGAGGGCCAAATTGAGCAGTTTACAAAGTCACTTGCCCCTACAAGAAGAACTCTCAAGGCTCCTTCCTACCCTGCAGAAAAGAAAAATGAAATGAAAGAAAGGCACAGTCTACCTCCCTTCCCTTTAAAAGCAGTTTGCCAGTTGTTCGTCTCGGTGAATCCCTGATTTAGGGAGTCCTGTTGGCGAGTTCAATTCCCGCCGCCGGAGCCCCCTTTTTTTTGAGTGGGGTGCAAAGGAAGGGTAAGATAGTAAGGGATACGGTATTAGACTAACACCTACTTAATTTAATATAAGTAGTTAAGTAGTCAACTAGACTAAATTTTTTATCATAGTACCTTACTAAATTAAGCTGGCGAGCGGCGGGAATCGAACCCGTATCT